TTTTAACTAGAAATCTTGGTGGGGGAGGTGAATATATTAGAAGGTGGAAGTACTTGATAGTAGGTCAGGTTGTTGGTCTCTTCTCAGAAGGAAAGTACTATTTTAAATTTTTTCCAGTTTTTGGGGTTTGGCTGGGGTGATTTAAAATGCCACCGGGGTGGTGGGGGGTAAGGGGGGTTTGGCAGTACTTATACTTTGGTGGAGGGGTTTTTTGGATAGCAGAATATAAATATGTCCTCTAAGCATTAATTTAGATGCAACTTTCAAGAGGGGTTGGGGATGAAGAATTTTGACTAAAAAGTCCGACTGCAATTGGATTGGATGGCAAAAAGGTACGCCTACAATAGAATTGGAACGTCGCAAGCCTTGACGGCTATGCTGAGGCGGTGCATCCGAAAAATAAAAGATACCAAATGCATGACACCACAGTTATGTTAGGCATGGGCTGATTAGACATTAATCCATCGTGATGTCTTATTTAAGGGGAACGTATGGGCGATAACGCATTTAAATGGCCCTGAAGAAAGAACCAGATGTATTGTAAAGATCATAGTTAGCTACCCCCAAGTTAAATGGGCCCGGTGCGAGAAGAGGGGCATGGGTGGGCGGGTTGTTGATTTCACGGAGGATGGTAGATTAAGGGACCACATGGGGTAGGGGATAGTCATATGGAAGATAACTGTTTTTGACTGTAATGGTGTTAGTCTGTGTTACGCAGTGTATGTCCTTATTCATTAATTGTTTATACAGGTTTGATAGTCAAGTTGTTTTGAGTTTTTTAGTTGAGTTATCGTGTATATCCTTATGTAATGAAGTTCTGTTTCGGTTGATATGCATGTGGTTGATAGTATAATGTACGGTAATAATTTTATGTATTATGTAATATTAATAGTTTTTTGTACTTGCTTATATTATATTGGTAATAGATTTTATAGTTCAATTGGGTATTTATGTTTTATGTAATGTTGTATATTCAATTACTTGCTTAATATTAATAGTGGACATGAATTTAATGTACTATATACATAAACTTAAATGGATTTGTTTGCATAGTGTAATACATTCAAGGGGTAGTTTAATGAGAATATTAGCTTTGGGAGTTAATGGTGAAAGAGTGTTTTCCTCCTTGATGCTTTGAGAAGAGTTGTTCTTCATTTTTGGTTTACAAGACCAGGGTAATGTGTTATACTATCAGAGCGGGGTTAAATTTTTATAATTTTGTTTTCTAGAATGCCAGCTAGGGGTAAAAAGATAAGGAAAATAGAGAAGTAAAGGATGGAGGCGATTTGTCCGATGATGATAAATGGGTGTTCAACTGGTTGGCCGCCAATTCATGTGAGAGTAATTAGATCAGCGATGAGAATTCAGAATAGGCATTGGCTAAGAGGTCGGAATGTAAGGCTGCGTAAAGGAGAGGTGTGGAGTAGTGGGAGTAAAATAAGGATTAAAATGGATATAATAAGGGCAATTACGCCTCCTAGTTTGTTAGGGATTGAGCGTAAAATAGCATAGGCGAATAGGAAGTATCATTCAGGTTTAATATGTGGTGGTGTATTGAGGGGGTTAGCAGGGGTGTAGTTGTCTGGGTCTCCGAGTAGGTCGGGGGCAAATAAGGTAAGGGAGATTAGTGTTAAGCATAATAAAATAAAGCCCAGGATATCTTTTAAAGTGTAGTAAGGGTGAAATGGGATTTTGTCGGCATTAGAGTTTAGTCCTGTGGGGTTGTTTGAGCCTGTTTCGTGGAGAAATAGTAAGTGAACTATAACTAGGGCTGTGATAATGAAGGGTAGGATAAAGTGGAAAGCAAAGAATCGGGATAGGGTAGCCTTGTCTACAGAGAACCCTCCTCAGATTCACTCTACTAAGGTAGTTCCGATGTAAGGGATGGCGGATAAAAGGTTTGTAATGACCGTGGCTCCTCAGAAAGATATTTGTCCTCATGGAAGAACATAGCCTAAAAATGCGGTTGCTATAGCTGAAAACACTAAAAGAATGCCAATATTTCAGGTTTCTGATAGGGTGTATGAGCCGTAATAAGTTCCTCGGCCAATGTGGAGGAAGAGGCAAATAAAGAATATAGAAGCTCCGTTAGCATGTAAATAGCGAATTAATCAGCCGTAGTTAACGTCTCGGCAGATATGAGCGACGGATGAGAAGGCGGTGGAAGTATCAGATGAGTAGTGTATGGCTAAAAATAGGCCTGTTAGAATTTGTAGGAGGAGGCAAATACCTAGGAGGGAGCCAAAGTTTCATCATGCTGAGATATTAGAAGGGGTTGGAAGGTCAATGAAGGCATGGTTAACAATTTTTATAAGGGGGTGAGATTTTCGTAGGTTTGTCATTAGGTTTCTATAGTTGAATTACAACGATGGTTTTTCGTGTCATTGGTCTTAGTTGAATGCTAGGTAGAAATAATGATAGATTTAGCTTTAATATTTAGTGTTTTCTTAGTGGTGTGTTATGTGGGGATTGTTATTAAACCTTCTCCTATTTATGGTGGGTTAGGGTTGCTTGCTGGTGGGTTGGCTGGATGTGGGGTGACATTGGGGTCTGGGGGCCCATTTTTAGGTATAATAATATTTTTAATTTATTTAGGTGGAATGTTAGTAATTTTTGGGTACACGACTGCAATGGCTTCAGAAGAGTTTCCTGAAACTTGGGTGTCTAGTTGATTTATGTTTATTGGTTATTTTGTAGGGACTGTAATGGAGTTTTTGTTAATAGATCATTTTAGTAATTTAGAAAGTATGACTTTAGAGGCTCGGGTAGAGGCAGATCAGATTGGACGGTGATTACCTATTGAGGCTGAGGAGGTAGAATTGGTAGCAGAGGATAGTCTAGGTGTGGCGGCCATGTATGGGGAAGGTGGGTGAGTTGTTGTTTTAGTGGGTTGAACTTTATTTGCTAGTTTGTTTATTGTGTTACGGGTGACTGGTAGTGTTTAAAGTAGGAAAAAAATAGGGATTAGTATAGAAATTAAGAAGGAGGCGAAATAAAGTTTAATAAGGCCTTTTTGGTTTGATGTAATTATTGAAGCAGAAATTTGTAGGGAAGAGATAGTTTTAGGGATGATTTTTTCTAATCAGATAAGGTCTAGAGTATTGGTTGCAATGTTTTGGCTAATTTTTAGGTTGGTTAATGGTAAAATTCGATGGGTAATCAGGGGGAAGTAGCCTAGGAGGGATATGAAGTTGTGGGTGGGTGTTGGGTGTTTGGGTAAAAGGAAGAATGAGATGTTGTATAATTCTATGGCAATTGAGAAGCCTAGTAGAGTAACACCAAGGGCAGTAAGTTTTAGGTAGATAGGCATGGTTATAACAGGGATGTTTATAGGAGGTATTGAGATTGACAGTAAAAAGCCTGCAGTTAGGCTACCTAGGGCTAGGCGTAAAATAGGGTTAATTAATTTTGAATTGTTTTCATTAATAGGTGATATGGGGAGGAATCGTGGTTTTGATAATAATACGAAAAAGATGATTCGAGTGCTGTAAGCAGCTGTTAGGGAGGTAGCAATTAGTGTGATGAGAAGGGCTCAGGCGTTGGTGTTAGACGTGTTTATGGATTCGATGATTAGGTCTTTTGAATAGAAGCCAGTAAGAAAAGGAATGCCTGTGAGTGCTAGGGTTCCAATAATTAAGCAGGAACAGGTAAAGGGTATAGATTTGGCTAAACCTCCTATTTTTCGGATATCTTGTTCATTATTTAGACTGTGAATGATTGAGCCAGAGCAGAGGAAGAGTATGGCTTTGAAGAAGGCGTGGGTGCAAATATGGAGGAAAGCTAGATAGGGTTGATTAATACCTAGAGTTACTATCATAAGTCCTAGTTGGCTAGATGTAGAGAATGCTACGATTTTTTTAATGTCATTTTGTGTTAGAGCACATATTGCTGTGAATAGGGTAGTTAGGGCTCCAGTACATAGTATGAGGGAGAGGATAGTCTGGTTGTTGCTAATAATAGGGAAGAAGCGGATTAGAAGAAAGATTCCGGCAACCACTATTGTGCTTGAGTGTAAAAGAGCTGAGACAGGTGTAGGACCTTCTATTGCCGATGGGAGTCATGGGTGGAGACCAAATTGAGCTGATTTTCCAATGGCAGCCAGTAAGAGTCCAAGTAGGGGTAGTGTTTGTGGCAGAGAGTGATAATTTGAAAAAATTTGTTGAAGGTCTCATGAGTTTAGATGAGTAGAGAATCAGGCTAAGGAAATAATGAACCCAATATCGCCGATTCGATTATAAATAATTGCTTGTAGGGCTGCTGTGTTGGCGTCTGTTCGGCCAAACCATCAGCCAATTAGTAGGAATGATATAATTCCTACTCCTTCCCAACCGATAAAAAGTTGAATAAGATTGTTGGCGGATACTAGGATAATTATGGTAAGAAGGAATATAAGAAGGTATTTTATGAATTGATTGAGGTTAGGATCAGCATGTATATATCAAAGTGAGAACTCTGTGATAGATCAGGTTACTAGTAAGGCTACAGGGATGAAGAAGATAGTGAAGTAGTCAAATTTAAAGCTTATAGAAAGTTTAATAGTGTTGATAGTTATTCAGTGTCAGTTAGAGATAATAAATTCATTGTTGTGGTAAAAATATATGAATAGGGGAATTAAGCTTATAAGTAATGATAGTTTAATTGAATAAATAATGTATTTTGAGAGATTGACTGTATTTACAGGTTTAGTGATAGATATAATTAAAGGGAAAGCAAGGGTGAATAGTATTAGAAAGTTAGTTGATTGAGTGATATTAATTACTTTCATATGGAGTTGCACCAATTTTTTGGCTCCTAAGGCCAACGGATTACTTCTATCCTAGGAAAGCAAGAAAGCCGTAGTCTTAATTACGGATGCGTGAATTAGCAGTTCTCGCAACTTTCTTGGTAAATAAGAAGATTGTTCTTCTATCTTTAGATTCACAGTCTAATGTTTTTTAAACTATATCTACAATAGGGGAGACCAAGAATGAGTTTGGGGTTTAGAGAGATAAGGATGATAGGAATAATATGGAGTGCTATGATTGTGGTCTCTCGTGTAAGAGTAGGCATTATAAAGTTTATGTGTGGGGTAAGTTTTCCTCGTTGTGAGGTAATTAATATGTAGAAAGAGTATATGGCTGTAATTAATACATTAATTCCTATAAATATGATAGTAAAGTTGGATCATGCGAAGGAGGAAGTAATAATGAGGAGTTCGCCTACTAGGTTGATTGTTGGGGGTAAAGCTAGGTTAGTCAGGCTTCCTAGTATTCATCATACGCCTATAAGTGGAAGAATAGTTTGCAAGCCTTGAGCTAGAATTAGAGTACGGCTATGGATTCGTTCATAGTTTGTATTGGCTAGGCAGAATAGTAGGGATGATGTTAGGCCATGTGCAATTATTAGTGCTGTAGCCCCTATGAAGCTTCAAGGGGTTTGGATTAGGATGGCAATAATGACTAGGGCTATGTGGCTTACTGAAGAATAAGCAATAAGTGATTTTAGGTCTGTTTGTCGAAGGCAAATAGCGCTGGATATAATTATTCCTCAGAGAGATAATAAAATAAATGGGTAGGCTATACATTTATTAGTAGGTCCTAGTAGAATGGAGAGTCGTATTATCCCATAGCCCCCTAGTTTAAGGAGAATGGCAGCTAGGATTATAGACCCAGCGATAGGGGCTTCTACATGGGCTTTAGGTAGTCATAGATGAATTCCATAGAGTGGTATCTTTACTAGGAAAGCAAGTATAAATATTAACCATAGAAGTTGATTAGATCAAATGTTGTGGTATTGGTTTTGTTGAAGATTTAAGATAATGAAGTTGAGCGTTCCTAGTAGATTATAGGTATAAATTAAGGCAATTAAAAGGGGGATAGAACCAATTAAAGTATAAAAGATAAAGTAAAGTCCGGCATTTAATCGTTCTGTTTGATTACCTCACCGGGTGATAATAATAAGTGTGGGGATGAGTGTTGCTTCAAATAAGATATAAAATAGTATTAAGTCGGTTGTTGTGAATGTTATAATTAGAAGAATTTGTAATAGGATAAGTATTGAGATATATGTTTTTTTGTAGTTTATTGGTTGGTTTATTAGGTGGTTTTGGCTAGCTAGGAGGGTGAGGGGTAAAAGTCATGAAGTAAGAATCAGTAAGGGGGCGGATAATGAGTCGACAAATATGGTTGGGGAGAAATTTTGACTAAAAACGTCGTTGAGGTTTAGTGTATAGAGAGAAATTAGTGTAATTAAGAAACTATAGGAAGTTGTGTTAATTCAGATAAAGTTGTTTTTTGATAGTCATGTTAGTGGTAGAAGTATGAGTGAAGGTAAAATAATTTTTAGCATTGAAGAAGATTTAGATTTTGTACATAGTCAGTTCCGTAGGTATTAGAAACAGAGACTAGTAGTGCAAGTCCAACGGCTGCTTCGCAGGCCGCAAAAACTAGTACAGTAATTGGGATAATTATGGAGAGTGTAAATTGGGCATTTAGTGAAGTTAAAGCAATTATAATGAAAATGGAGAGTATTATGCCTTCCATACATAAAAGTGTAGATATTATGTGTGAGCGAAAAATTAATGTGCCTAATAAGGATAAAAAGAAAGCTAAAAGAAGATTGAGAAAAGTTAGGGTAATATGGTATTCATGGGTTTAACCACGATTTAATGAGTCGAAATCATTTGTTTTTTTTAAACTAAGTACCAGATTAGTCAGCTCACTCTAAACCTTTATAAAGTCACTCATATAAAAGACCTAGTGATAGGATAGTGATGAGGAAGAGAGCTATAATAATAGTTGAAACAGGGTTGTTAGATTGAAGGGCTCAGGGAATTGGAAGAAGTAGAGCGATTTCTAAATCGAAGAGGAGGAATGTAATAGCTACTAGGAAGAATTTTATTGAGAATGGAAGTCGAGCAGATCCTAGTGGGTCAAAACCACATTCGTAGGGGGTAGTTTTTTCTGTATAGGTGTTTAGCTGAGGTAGTCAGAAGGCTACCATAATTAAGGTAGAGGCCAATAGAGTGTTTACGGTTAATGTAAGGATAAAATTTATTATCCTTTCCTAGGGATTACTAGGGCTGTCTGATTGGAAGTCAGGTGTACTGGTTGTACTAAAAGGATAAGAGCCTCATCAATAGATGGAGACGTAAAGGAAAAGTCATACTACATCTACAAAATGTCAATACCAGGCTGCAGCTTCAAAGCCAAAGTGGTGTTTTGATGTAAAGTGAAAGTTTAGTTGTCGGAATAGACAAGTTAGAAGGAAAGAAGTGCCAATGATTACATGAAGTCCGTGAAACCCTGTAGCTATAAAAAAGGTTGATCCATAGATACCATCAGAGATTGTGAATGGGGTTTCATAGTATTCCGATGCTTGAAGAATCGTGAAGTATAAGCCTAAAATGATGGTTAGTAAAAGAGCGTGGTTTGTGTTTAATCGGTGACCTTCTATTAAGCTGTGATGGGCTCACGTAATTGTTACGCCTGATGCAAGGAGAACTGCGGTGTTTAATAGGGGAACTTCAAAGGGGTTTAGAGGTGTGATTCCTGCTGGTGGTCAGTATCCTCCTAGTTCGTGTGTAGGGGCTAAACTAGAATGATAAAAGGCTCAGAAGAATCCTGCAAAGAAGAAGACTTCAGAAATAATAAATAGTACTATTCCATAGCGTAAGCCTTTTTGTACTACAGGTGTATGATGGCCTTGAAATGTGCTTTCTCGGATGATATCTCGTCATCATTGGTATATGGTTAGTATATTGGTGAAAAGGCCAGTAATTAGGAGAATAGGTGAGTTAAAATGAAATCATATGACTAAGCCAGAAGTTATTAGAAAAGCTGATAAAGCGCCGGTAAGAGGTCAAGGACTAGGGTTAACTATGTGATATGCATGTGTTTGGTGGGTCATTAGGAATTGTCATGTAAGTAAAGGCTGACTAGTAAGGTGAATACGTAGGCTTGAATAAGAGCTACAGCTAGTTCTAGAATTGTTAGTAAAATAAGAATAATAAATGTAATAAAGGCGATAGAAGTATTGATTGAAACGAGAGCGAAAGTTGCACTACCAATTAAATGAATAAGTAGATGGCCTGCTGTGATATTAGCAGTGAGGCGTACGGCTAGAGCTATGGGTTGAATAAAAAGGCTAATGGTCTCAATAATAACAAGTATGGGAATTAATATAAGGGGGGTTCCTGGGGGTAGAAAATGGGCTAAGGATGCTTTGGTTTTATATCGGAATCCTAGGATTACTGTTCCTGCTCACAGAGGGATGGCTAAGCCTAGATTTATGGAGAGTTGGGTAGTAGGGGTAAATGTGTGTGGTAATAAGCCTAAAAGATTTGTAGAGGCAATAAAGATAATTAAAGTGATAAGAAGAAGAGTTCATGAGCGTCCTTTAAGTGATTGTGTAGTCATTATTTGTTTTGTAATTAGTTGAGAAAGTCATGATTGGAAGGAAAGAAATCGATTATTGATTAGGCGGTCAGATTTAATTAAAAAAATGCTTGGGAATATGATAATGAGAATTACAATAGGAAGGCCTATGAGCGTGGGGGTAGCGAAAGAGGAAAATAGATTTTCGTTCATTTTAATGATCAAGGGTAAGAGATTTCTAGTGAAGTATAGTTTTTAGGTGCAAGTGTAGGTGAAAAGTAAAAGCTAGTTAATTTTGGTTGTATAATTAGAAATAGTGTAATTAGAGAGAATAGGATTATGGTAGTTCATGTAGATGTATCAAGTTGAGGCATTCCACTGTGGGGTGTTTTGAATCCCCTATCTTTAACTTAAAAGGTTAATGCTAGAAGCTTCACAGTGATTAGATTATTGTAGTTGATCAGCTTTCAAACTGTTTTAGCGGTACTATTTCTAAAACAATTGGTATAAAGCTATGGTTTGATCCACAGATTTCTGAGCATTGCCCATAGAATAATCCTGGGCGAGTAGATGATAAAGTTGCTTGGTTTAGTCGTCCAGGAATAGCATCTGTCTTTAAGCCAAGAGATGGGATCGCTCATGAATGGAGGACATCTTCTGATGAGACTAGTATGCGAATTGGTAGTTCTATTGGTAGGACTACACGGTTATCTACCTCTAGGAGTCGTAGTTCCCCGGGTTTTAACTCGGTTGTTGGGATTATGTACGAGTCAAAGCTAAGGTCTTCATAATCTGTGTACTCATAACTTCAGTATCATTGATGGCCCATGGTTTTTACTGTTAATGCTGGGTTGTAAATTTCGTCTATTATGTATAGAATTCGAAGTGAGGGTAGGGCGATTAGAACTAAAATTACAGCAGGTAAGATAGTTCAAATTGTCTCTACCTCTTGAGCGTCTATAGTACTTGTGTGTGTAAGTTTTGTACTTAGTATAGCGAAAATTACGTAAAGAACTAAAAAGCTAATGAGAAAAACAATTATAAGTGTATGATCATGAAAGTGTAAGAGTTCTTCTATAATAGGTGAAGTGGCGTCTTGAAGACCATATTGTAACGGGTAGGCCATAGAGATATATAGGGGTTAAACCTATGATTTAACTTTGACAAAGTTATGTAATTTTTTACTAATACCTCATAAAGAAAGACATAGAGGTTATGGGGTTGGCTTGAAACCAATTATTGGGGGTTCGATTCCTTCCTTTCTTAGTTTACTTTGATATAGGTTGGTTCTTCAAATGTATGATAAGGAGGGGGACACCCGTGAAGTCATTCTAAGTTAGTTGTAGTGGCATCTACATAAGCTACTTCTCGTTTTGATGCGAAAGCTTCTCAGATCATAAATACTATGATTAGTACAGCTGTTAAGGAGATAAAAGAGCCTATTGATGAGACAATATTTCAGGCAGTATAAGCGTCTGGGTAGTCAGAATAGCGTCGTGGTATTCCTGATAACCCTAAAAAATGTTGAGGAAAGAATGTTATATTTACTCCAACGAATATAACAGCGAAGTGAATTTTTGCTCAGGTGTCATCAAGTGTAAAACCTGTAAATAATGGGAATCAATGAATAAATCCTGCTATAATAGCAAATACTGCTCCCATAGATAAGACATAGTGGAAATGGGCAACTACATAATATGTATCATGGAGAACAATATCTAAAGAAGAGTTAGATAGTACAATTCCTGTTAAGCCACCGATTGTAAATAGGAAAATAAATCCTAGAGCTCATAGTATAGCGGGGGATCATTTGATATTTCCCCCGTGTAGTGTTGCTAATCAGCTAAAGACTTTTACTCCTGTTGGGATAGCGATGATTATTGTAGCTGATGTAAAGTAAGCCCGGGTATCTACATCGAGCCCTACAGTAAATATATGGTGAGCTCATACAATGAAGCCTAGGAATCCAATAGATATTATAGCTCAAACTATACCTATATAGCCAAAGGGTTCTTTTTTACCAGAATAATAGGTAACGATATGGGAGATAATACCAAACCCTGGGAGAATAAGAATATAGACTTCTGGGTGTCCGAAGAATCAGAATAAGTGTTGATAAAGAATAGGATCACCTCCACCAGCAGGATCAAAAAAAGTTGTGTTTAAGTTTCGATCTGTGAGGAGCATTGTAATGCCAGCGGCTAAAACGGGAAGGGATAGGAGAAGAAGAACAGCTGTGATAAGGACCGATCAGACGAAAAGGGGGGTTTGATATTGGGTAAGGGCAGGCGGTTTTATATTGATAATGGTGGTGATAAAGTTGATAGCCCCTAAAATAGATGAAACTCCAGCTAAGTGTAAGGAAAAAATAGTTAAATCTACTGAAGCCCCTGCATGGGCTAAGTTACCAGCTAGGGGAGGATAAACGGTTCAACCTGTTCCTGCTCCAGCTTCTACTATAGAAGAAGCTAGTAGAAGAAGAAAAGAAGGTGGAAGGAGTCAGAAACTTATATTGTTTAGTCGTGGGAAAGCTATATCAGGGGCTCCAATTATTAGAGGGACAAGTCAGTTTCCAAAACCCCCAATTATTATTGGTATCACTATAAAGAAAATTATAATAAATGCATGAGCTGTGACTACTACATTATAAATTTGGTCATCACCAAGAAGAGATCCTGGTTGACCTAGTTCTGTTCGAATCAAAATGCTAAGGGCTGTTCCTACTATTCCTGCTCAGGCACCAAATATTAAGTATAAAGTTCCGATATCTTTGTGGTTAGTTGAAAATAATCAGCGTGTAATGAACATAGGTAAAATGGCCGAGATAAGCATTAGACTGTAAATCTAATTACAGAGGATTTCCTCTTTTTACCAAAGGCTCTGAGGTGAAGTTTCATGTTGAATTGCAAATTCGAAGAAGCAGCTTGCTGCTGCCAGGGCTTTTTCTCCCGCCTTTTTTTTTTTCGGCGGGAGAAACTAGATTGAAGCCAGAGTTATAGGGCGTTCGGCTGTTAACCGGATTTTTGTAAGTTTAAATCTTATCAGTCTAGAAGGGTTTAGCTTAATAAAAGCAGTTGATTTGCGTTCAGATGATGTAAGAGAGTTCTTGCAATCCTTAGCAGAAGTTAAATTTGTTAAATTTTCTTAGGGCTTTGAAGGCTCTTGGACTTTATATCCTAAACTTCTTGTTAAAATAAATTCGCTAGTAAGGGAGAGATTGGTAAGGTAGTGGAGGAGATGATAATGAGTGGAGCTAGTAGGGAAAGGTATTTTTGTTTGTTTTGGTAAGTTTGGGGTTTAGAGTTGTTGTTGGATGGAAAGATAGTTATAGATGCTGCATAAATTAGACGTATGTAGAAGAAGAGGTTTAGTAAAGCTATTATAGCCATGATAGTGGCTATAAAAATTGAGTGGTTTTTTGTTAGTTCAAGGATAATTATCCATTTAGGTAGAAAGCCTGTAAGGGGTGGTAAGCCTCCTAGGGAGAGAAGAATGATGAGGGATGTAGTGATTATGAGTGGGGCTTTGCTTCATGTTTTAGAGAACAGGGAGATTGAGGTGATGGAAAGGATGTGAACGGTAAAGAATATGCAGATTGTTAGGGAGATGTAGATAATGAGGTTAAGAAGTATTATTGTTGGGTTGTATGTTGAAACAGCGATTATTCATCCTATGTGGGCGATGGATGAGTATGCTAAAATTTTCCGTATTTGTGTTTGGTTTAGGCCTCCTCACCCTCCTGCAAGGATTGAAAAGATTGCAGCGATTGGAATAATAGGGGGATTAGTTAAATAGGAAATGTTATATAGGATAACTAGTGGGGCAATTTTCTGTCAGGTAAGAAGAAGAAGGCCACTTAAGATTGGAATTGCTTGGGTTACTTCGGGTACTCAGAAGTGAAAAGGCGCTAACCCTAGTTTTATTATTAGGGCTACTAATATGAGATAGAAAATATAGTGTTGGGTGTTAGAGGTGAGTTGTCAGATGCCTAGATTATGGAAGTTTAATGTGATTGATAAGAGGAGAATTATGGATGCGGTTGATTGAATTAGAAAGTATTTAGCTGCCGCTTCAATGGCTCGTGGATTAGAAGTTCGTAAGAGAACGGGGATTATAGCTAGGGTGTTTATTTCTAGGCCTGCTCATATTATCAGTAAGTGGGAACTAGTGATTGTAACTATGGGTCCTAGGAAAATGGTTAATAGGATGATAGAATAGGCTATTAGTACGGGAAGGATTGAAACCAACATTTTCGGGGTATGGGCCCGATAGCTTAGTTAGCTGACCTTACTGGAAGTAGAATTTGGTGTAATGGTAGCACGGAGATTTTTGAAGTCTTAGGTCTAGGTTCGAGGCCTTAAATTCTAGAAACAAGAGGGTTTAAACCTCTATTTTTTACTCTATCAAAGTAATTCTATTATCAGACATGTTTCTTAGATATAGGGAGGGATGTTGGCTAAAGTAAAAGGGAGGGTAATGTGCCATATACAGAGTGCTAAGGTTAGTGGTAGAAAATTTTTTCATAGAAGATGTATGAGTTGGTCGTAACGAAATCGTGGGTAGGCAGCTCGAATTCATAGGAATAGGGTAGTTAGTAGGAGTGTTTTAGTAATGAACTCTAGGGTAAAGAGTTCTGGTGCTTCCGGGTTAAGGAAGGGGCCAAGAAAAATAATGGTAGTGAGGGCGTTTATTAGAATAATGTTAGTATATTCTGCAATAAAGAATAAGGCGAAAGGACCTGCTGCATATTCTACATTAAATCCGGATACGAGTTCTGATTCTCCTTCTGTTAAATCAAATGGGGCTCGATTTGTTTCTGCTAGTGTGGAAATAAATCATATAAGGGCTAGCGGTCAAAATGGAAAAATAAATCAGATTTGTTCTTGTGAGGTTGATAGTGTTGATAGGGAAAATGACCCGTTTATTGTGAGTACTGATAGGAGGATGATGGCTAGGGTTACTTCATAAGAGATAGTTTGGGCTACTGCTCGGAGAGCTCCAATTAAGGAGTATTTTGAGTTGGATGCCCAGCCTGATCATAAGATTGAATAGACAGTTAGGCTGGAAACGGCTAAAATAAAGAGGGCTCCGAGGTTGAGATTAGCTAGTGAGTGAGGTATAGGGATTGGGATTCATAAGGAGAGGGCTAGGGTAATGGCTAGGGTTGGTGCAAAAATAAATAGGGAAGTGGATGAGGCTAGTGGACGTAGGGGTTCTTTTGTAAAAAGTTTTATAGCATCAGCGAATGGTTGTAGAATGCCATAGGGTCCTACGATATTAGGTCCTTTGCGGAGTTGTATGTAGCCGAGGATTTTTCGTTCTGTAAGAGTTAGGAAGGCTATTGCTAGGAGGACTGGGAGTAAAACAAGTATTGTGTTAATAAAATGGATGTACTAGGGAGAGGATTTGAACCTCTGGTAGTAAGGTTTTAAGTCTTATGCAATTACCAGGCTCTGCCACCCTAATAACTCTTATCTTGAGTCAGTCTGGTTATATTTATATTTAGATAGTTTCATATAGGATTTTAGAGCTTTTTTGAAAAAGTGGCTCTATTTCTCTTGTCCTTTCGTACTGGGAGAAATTGTTAAACAGATAGAAACCGACCTGGATTACTCCGGTCTGAACTCAGATCACGTAGGACTTTAATCGTTGAACAAACGAACCCTTATTAGCGGCTGCACCAATAGGATGTCCTGATCCAACATCGAGGTCGTAAACCCTATTGTCGATAGGAACTCTTAAATAGGATTGCGCTGTTATCCCTAGGGTAACTTGGTCCGTTGATCAAATTGTTTTTGGGTCAATAGTTGACGTGGGTTATTTGGGCAAGTAGGCCTAAATTTAAGTCATTCGGAGGTTTTTCCTATTCTCCGAGGTCACCCCAACCGAAATTTCTAACTCAGTATTTAAATGTGTAAATGATATTTAAGTGAGGTAGTAAATTAAAAGCTCCATAGGGTCTTCTCGTCTTGTTGATTTATACCCGCCTCTTCACGGGTAGGTCAATTTCACTGATTGGAGGTAAGAGACAGTAAAACCTTCGTCTAGCCATTCATACAAGTCCCTAATTAAGGAACAAGTGATTATGCTACCTTTGCACGGTTAGGGTACCGCGGCCGTTAAACGTAAGTCACTGGGCAGGCAGGGCCTCTAATACTGGTAATGCTAGAGGTGATGTTTTTGGTAAACAGGCGAGGTTTATGTTTGCTGAATTCCTTTTACTTCTTTTAATCTTTCCTTTGTACACACCTGTGTTGGGTTAACAATATAGTAATAGATGTTTAAGGTTTGATTTGTTTCTATTGTTTTGTTAATTAACAACGGGTATTCGTGAATGTTATACACTTGTGTAAGGAGAAAAATATTCTTGTTACTCATACTAACAGTATCTCATCTATTTATCAATAGATTAACCCTATTATATTCTAGGAATTTTATATAGTTTATGGGATTAGTAAAGTTGTATGTTGAGCTTGAACGCTTTCTTTATTGATGGCTGCTTTTAGGCCAACTAAGGATAGTAAAATTGTAATATTATTCTCTAGTAAAGGTTGTATCCTTTGTTTTAAGGGCTGTACCCCTTAAAACTATAATTTAAGTTTACGGTTAGGCGCGCATGTCCTTGAAGTAAATTTAAAGTTGAACTGAGATTCATTTATAGGGTAACCAGCTATCACCAAGCTCGTTAGGCTTTTCACCTCTACCTGGTAATCATCCCACTATTTTGCTACATAGATGGGTTCATTCTTAAAATTGTTATCAGGTAGCTCGTTTGGTTTCGGGGTTTATAACTAAAGTTCGTTTTGTTATAACATTCTAGTTAGTTCATTATGCAAAAGGTAAAAGGTTTAATCTTTGCTTTTTTATACTTGTGGTTTTTTTTTCAATCTTTCCCTTGCGGTACTTTTTCTATTGCGCCAAAGAATATTTCTATCGCCTATACTTTACTATGTAAATAAATGTTTTAGTTTAGGTTATATTAAGTAGTTAAGTTTAGATGTGGTTGGGCTAGGGTTAGTTCAAAGTGTCCATTAGGGTGGAATCTTCTGGGTGTAGGCCAGGGGCTTTAAGTTAAGCTACACTATGATTTTTCCAAGCACACTTTCCAGTATGCTTACCATGTTACGACTTATCTCCTCTAATATTTTATTTTGATAGTTTTATGTAAGTGTTCAAATTTATATACTTGAGGAGAGTGACGGGCGGTGTGTACGTACTTCATTGCTATGTTCAATTAAGCACTCTATTCTTAATTTACTGCTAAATCCTCCTTCACCCCCTAGTTTCATAGAGGGTTCCGTATGTTCTTTAAGAGAAAATGTAGCCCATTGTTGACCACCTCATAAGCTACACCTTGACCTAACGTATTTATGGTGATATCATTGAGCTTACTGTTGTTCCTTGACAGGGTTTGCTGAAGATGGCGGTATATAGGCTGAATTAGCAAGAGATGGTAAGGTATAACGGGGTTTATCGATTATCTAACAGGCTCCTCTAGGCAGATGTAAAGTACCGCCAAGTCCTTTGAGTTTTAAGCGATTGCTAGTAGTACCCTGGCGAATAACTTTGTTTTAAGAGTTATCTAGGTTTACGGCTAAGCATAGTGGGGTATCTAATCCCAGTTTGGGCCTTAGCTTTCGTGTATCAAGTTTGTTAGGAATATTTTCGTTATTGATTTTATGGGGGCCATAAAAATTTTACTTAAGGGGCCGTTTTCTATCCTATTGGTGTTAAGTCTTTTTACACGCCTTACGCCGTATAATTATTAGTTTAGGTTTATCGTATGACCGCGGTGGCTGGCACGATATTTACCAACCTTAGGAGGTATAACTAAGTCAAACTTTCGTTTATTGCTTAATTTTTATCACTGCTGTAACCCGTGGGGGTGTGGCTAGGCAAGGTGTCTTTAGCAACTATTAGTGTGCTTGATACCCTCTCCTTTCTGTCTAACTTAGATTTCAAGGGATTCTTCACTGGGGCGGGGAGTCTAGCATGTGTAAATTTACCTGTAGCTAATAATAAGGCCAGGACCAAACCTTTGTGTTTATGGGATTTATAATCCATCTAAGCATTTTCAGTGCTTTGCTTTTATTTTAAGCTACATTAACTTGATTTTTTCTTGAAAGGTTAGAATGATTTAAGTAATAATTTTGATAAATAAGATTGGGAGAATGATGTGTGATGCCGGAAGGGTATGTTGGCTTGTTTATAAATGGGGTAAGGGTGGTCAACTTGAAGAGGTAAAGTTAAAAAAAATGGGGGGGGGGGGCAAAGGAAGGAGTTGGTTAGAAG